ATTGCAACGATTCGATAGACGGCTCATTGGGATAGATTAGATCAACAACAACCCCCCTTGGAAACGTATAGGAAGTTTTCTCCTCGTACGGCTCGAGAAAAATGATTCGAAGTTTTGTATTAGAATGGCAAATCAAAAAAGTCCATAAAATCTTCAAATGAATTAAATAAAGAATTTAGTCCTTTTTCTTTCCTAAAAAAAGAAAATCATTTATATACTCATAACTCAAGTTAAATAACTTTCAAAGAGCTCCAAATCCTTTGGCTTTTCATTTATTGAGCAGTCTCGAATACCCTTTTTTGTCTCATTTAGAATCGATTTGAATTCTGCATTCTGATTCAAATCCAATTAATTGTTAATTGGTGCGACAATTCAAATCGAAAATGGAAAAAAAAAGGATGTTTCCTTGTTCCGGAATCTTTTATCTTTGTTTTGAATCATTGGGTTTAGACATTACTTCGTTGATTTTGAATCCTTTCAAAAATGGCAGCAACATACCTTTTTGTTATTTCTTTCTATCAAAGAATCATATGAACGGCGGATTCCCACACCATATATATAATTTTTATCGAAAAGGTTTTATCAATTCCAACAAAATTTCCTTTAGGATTTGAAACTTGCTTGATTTGGGTCCTTTCGATATCTCTGTCAAAGATATACTTACGAAGTTGTTCCAACTTATTGATTGACACTAACCCTAGACCCTTTCCCCTTAAGAAATGAATCAATACTTTCTACTCGAGCTCCATCCTGTACTATTTCCATTACACCCGAACAAAAAATGCGGGTTCGAATGGAAGAGAACAAAGGATGTCGAGTCAAGAGCATCCTTTAATTAGATTAGAGAATGATGGATATAAGAATCCACAACAGATCATGTCCTTCAAGTCGCACGTTGCTTTCTACCACATCGTTTCAAACGAAGTTTTACCATAACATTCCTCGAATTTTGAACCTCTATGCGGTTGATTCAATTATGGAATAATGAATAGTCATTGGTTCAGTTAGGACAGTCGGCACATAAGATTAAAAATATATCTTAAATTATTTTTCATTTTTTTTTCATTATTGAAATTGAAAAAAAAAAATTCCAATTTGTGTTACATCCAATAAAAACAATAAAATTGAAAAAATCGATTGGAAAAATACAATTTCTTTTCCCGGAATGAATAACAAAATAACAAACTTCCTTCTATTCTATATGAATATGAGAGGGTGGATATATGAAAACTTGTTTTTTGGAATTCAAATTCGTCTAATCTATAACCCCATCTTGCCTAAATCCCCAACAGATTCTGTTGTATCTGCGCGGCATTTGAACACTTATCTTATTAATTTGTGAAATTTGAAAAAGGATAAGATTCATTTTGGTTAGAATTATTAGCAGAAAAAATCAAATTCTATCCAATATTACACTTTCTAAACGGAAAAACACAATCTTAATTATTTACTAGAATTACACATGCTCTTGCTCTGGGACGGAAGGATTCGAACCTCCGAATAGCGGGACCAAAACCCGATGCCTTACCACTTGGCCACGCCCCACTTTGATTTCTATTCGACACTAATAAAGACTAATGTTGTTATTGATTGTTCGTCAATTCCAGCCAAAATATCTCAAGAATCCTTTATATTCCATTGTAAGTATTTTGACGCATGTAGATATAGAATTATACTGAATTTATTGATCATTACATATAATTCCATTAAAATATTGTATGAAAATAGAATTTTTTCTATTCTCAAAAGAGAATAGAAGGTTTTTTGGTTGAGTGAGTAAGTTCAAAAAAAAAAGAAAGATCAAAAATCCTTCTTTTTTTATTTTATTCATTTTTTCCTTCTATGAAGAACTCAATCAAAATACAATTATATTAAAAAAAAATGTCTGTTATGCTTAATATCTTAAGTTTGATCTGTCTTAATTCTGCCCTTTATTCGAGTAGTTTTTTCTTAGTCAAATTACCCGAAGCCTACGCTTTTTTGAGTCCAATCGTGGATTTTATGCCAGTCATACCTGTACTCTTTTTTCTCTTAGCCTTTGTTTGGCAAGCTGCTGTAAGCTTTCGATGAAATCTTTCATCTTGTCCTAGCCTAGAAAAATAAATGATTTTTTCGAGAAAAACGATTCGAATACTAATAATTTATAAGATCAGACAAGTCTTAAAGTATGAACTCTTGATTCAAACATGAGAATTCTTGGATAACCGCGATTCGGATCGCCTCGTTTTCCCACTCTAACTATCTATTTGAATTTTCCGTGAATGAAAAACCTTATTGTGATCCTCCACAAACAAGGGGGTATAAAAAAATTATTGATAAGTAAGATAATAATAGATAAGATAATAAAAATTCTTTTCGATTTCTAAAAACTACTTTGGTTTTCGGTATCAAAATAGGATAAATGGTATAAAAATAGAGATTTTATTCTCTTCCTTAAAAAAAAAAAATGATCTTGGAGATTGTAAAATGCTTACTCTCAAACTTGTTTTTTGCGCAGTACTTCTATTCGTTGTTTCTCGATGTGTGGGATAAAAATAGAGAATTTATTCTCTTCTCTATTTAAAAAAAAAAAAAAATGATCTTGGAGATTGTGTAATGCTTACTCTCAAACTCTTTGTTTACACAGTAGTGGTATTCTTTGTTTCTCTCTTCATTTTCGGATTTCTATCTAATGATCCAGGACGTAATCCTAATCCTGGACGCGAAGAATAAAAAAGGGGGTTCTTTACTTGATTTTTCATTTATAAAATAAAATAAAAAAAATTATATTTGATATTTGTAATTATATATATAATTTTTGATTTTATTTTAAAATTGAAAGATAAATCAACTATTAAGTCATTAACGGAAACGGAAAGAGAGGGATTCGAACCCTCGGTACGAATGAATCGTACAACGGATTAGCAATCCGACGCTTTCGTCCACTCAGCCATCTCTCCCCATGGAGAATAAAAAACTTATATTCAAACAAATAAAATATTAAATAAGATAAAAATATTATTAAAAAAAAAAGAAAGACTTCTTCGCGCGAAAGGGCCTTTGTATTATTCCCACTATTCCCATGGCCTGGCCTAATCAGTACCTCGCCAGGCCCCCTTTTTGTTTCAATGGATTATACAATAAAGAAAAGGATTTATCTGATTTGACAATGATAAAAAAAAATACCTATTTTTGAAGCAAAAGAAAGAACAATAAGAAAAAAGACATTCTCTAGATATAGAATAGAACCAAGATGCCATTAGAAATATATCTAAACTGAAAACAGAACTTGACAAATTAACAAGTTTTTGTATAGAATAAAAAAAATCATGCTTACAAAGTAATGCTAAATTTCTTAATAAAAAAGGATATTGTATCAGTAAATTGAAAATCAAGGAGGTATTAAATGCTAGATTTACCCCCCCAGGTTCCCGTTAGACTTCCAGGAGAAGAAGAAACCTCGTGGGTTGATATAACAGATCAGCTTAATCGTAACAGAATACTTTTTTTGTGCGAAGAAATCGACGCAGAAATCTCGAATGACATTATAGGTCTTATCCTATATCTCGGTATGGAGGATAATACCCAGGATTTACATTTGTTTATAAATTCTACTGGAGGAGAGATAATAAACGGAATGACTATTTATAATATTATGCAATTTGTCCCAACCGCTGTAAGTACAATATGCCTAGGGATGGCTGCTTCAATGGCATCTTATATCTTGGTCGGAGGAGAATATAAAAAACGTGTAGCATTCCCTCACGCTAGGGTAATGATTCATCAACCTTCTGCCTATTTTATTTCGGAGGACGATAAACAGGAGGTTTCCACACTTTTCGGTGAATTAGAAGAACTTGTGGCTATCAGAGAAACCATCACAAGGGGTTATTCCGAAAGAACGGGCAAACCCGTCTGGATTATATCCCAAGATATGGAAAGAGATTTTTTTATGTCAGCAACAGAAGCTAAAGCTTATGGAATTGTTGATCTTATAAAGGGAACATCGAAAAAGCAAAACATTTGAGATTTTTTTTCTCTACTTATAGTTAGTATTGATTTGATTGGAACTAGTCCATTATGTATATGATTTAACATGCCAGCTATTAACCAACTTATTAGAAACACAAGACAGCCAATCAGAAATGTCAAGAAATCCCCCGCTCTTGGGGGATGTCCTCAGCGCCGAGGAACGTGTACTAGGGTGTATGTGTGACTCGTTCAGATTATGAGCTGGAACAAAAAAAAATCTGCTCCTACGAAACATGATTCTTTCTATGATTCTATCTTGATTCTGGATTACGGCCAATTTCAGTGTTCGACAAAAGTTCCATTTCAATACAATAAGGGAACTTTAGCGGGTATAGTTTAGTGGTAAAAGTGCGATTCGTTCTACAAACCCCTTAATAGTTAAGGGGTCCACCGGTTTTATTACTATTCCGATCAAAAACTTTATTTCTTAAAAGGAATTAATCCTTTACCTCTCAATGATAAATTTTAGGAAAATTGAAAATTCTCGTGATTTGTATCCAAAAGTAAATTATAAATTGAAACGTTGGATTATTAAATTACGAAACATGAATTTTTTTTTTTGAAAATGAGTATAAGTAAGAGATCCATGGATGAAGATAGAAAAATCGTTTTCGAATCGTAACTAAATCCTCCCTTTTTTTTAGAGGGAAGCAAAATAGCTATTAAATGATGACTTTAGTTTACTAGAGGCTTCAATCAACATATTTCTTTTTGTTTGTTTTTATTTTAGCTCGGTGGAAACAAAATACTTTTCCTTAGGACTCTCTCAAATAGAAATAGAGAACGAAGTAACTAGAAAGATTGTTAGAATCCTCCCTTCTAGAGGGATCATCTAGAAAGCAAGTTGTTTTGAATTGAATGCATTCATACAAAAAGCTGACATAGATGTTATGGGTGAAATTTGTAATTTCGTTCCCGTCTTAGATTTGGACCTGGGAATTTTTCCCTTTTCCATAAAGGAGCCGAATGAAACCAAAGTTTCATGTTCG